CGGGTTCAATTCCTGCTGGATGCACGCGAACGGGAACGTTCCATAAGTCTATTGGAACAGGCTCTCTATCCATGGAATCTCATCCATCATCCATACATAACGAATTGGTATGGTATATTCATACCATAACATAAGAACAATAAGAACTCGAATTCTTATCGATACTGGAACTCAGAGCATAGGAGGGAAAGTCGATTTATGGATGGAATTAAATACGCAGTATTTACAGAAAAAAGTCTTCGTTTATTGGGAAAGAATCAATATACTTTTAATGTCGAATCGGGATTCACTAAGACAGAAATAAAGCATTGGGTCGAGCTATTCTTTGGTGTTAAGGTAGTAGCTGTGAATAGCCATCGACTACCCGGAAAGGGTAGACGAATGGGACCTATTCTGGGACATACAATGCATTACAGACGTATGATCATTACCCTTCAACCCGGTTATTCTATTCCACTTCTAGATAGAGAAAAGAACTAAAGGAGAATACTTAATAATACGGCGAAACATTTATACAAAACACCTATCCCGAGCACACGCAAGGGAACCGTAGACAGGCAAGTGAAATCCAATCCACGAAATAAATTGATCCATGGACGGCACCGTTGTGGTAAAGGTCGTAATGCCAGAGGAATCATTACCGCAAGGCATAGAGGGGGAGGTCATAAGCGCCTATACCGTAAAATCGATTTTCGACGGAATCAAAAAGACATATCTGGTAGAATCGTAACCATAGAATACGACCCTAATCGAAATGCATACATTTGTCTCATACACTATGGGGATGGTGAGAAGAGATATATTTTACATCCCAGAGGGGCTATAATTGGAGATACTATTGTTTCTGGTACAAAAGTTCCTATATCAATGGGAAATGCCCTACCTTTGAGTGCGGTTTGAACTATTGATTTACGTAATTGGAAGTAACCAATTAGGTTTACGACGAAACCTAGAAATCGATCACTGATCCAATTTGACTACCTCTACGGGATAGACCTCAACAGAAAACTGTTGAGTAACGGCAGCAAGTGATTGAGTTCAGTAGTTCCTCATAGAAAATTATTGACTCTAGAGATATGGTAATATGGAGAAGACAAAATTGTTTGAAGCACGCACAGAACCGGAAGCGCCCCTTGTTTCAAAGAGAGGAGGACGGGTTATTCACATTTAATTTGATGGTCAGAGGCGAATTGAAAGCTAAGCAGTGGTAATTAAGACCCCCGGGTGAAAATAGGGATGTCTCCTACGTTACCCATAATATGTGGAAGTATCGACGTAATTTCATAGAGTCATTCGATCTGAATGCTACATGAAGAACATAAGCCAGATGACGGAACGCGGAGACCTAGGATGTAGAAGATCATAACATGAGCGATTCGGCAGATTTGGATTCCTTTTCTATATATCCACTCATGTGGTACTTCATCATACCATTCATATAAGATCCATCTGTCTAGAGATCGTCATATACATCTAGAAAGCCGTATGCTTTGGAAGAAGCTTGTACAGTTTGGGAAGGGGTTTTTTGAGAAAAAATAAGAATCTACTTCAACCGATATGCCCTTAGGCACGGCCATACATAACATAGAAATCACACGTGGAAGGGGTGGGCAATTAGCTAGAGCAGCAGGTGCTGTAGCGAAACTGATTGCAAAAGAGGGTAAATTGGCCACTTTAAGATTACCATCTGGGGAGGTCCGTTTGGTATCCCAAAACTGCTTAGCAACAGTCGGACAAGTGGGTAATGTTGGGGTGAACCAAAAAAGTTTGGGTAGAGCCGGATCTAAGTGTTGGCTAGGTAAACGCCCCGTAGTAAGAGGGGTAGTTATGAACCCTGTGGACCACCCCCATGGGGGCGGTGAAGGGAAAGCCCCCATTGGTAGAAAAAAACCCACAACCCCTTGGGGTTATCCTGCGCTTGGAAGAAGAACTAGGAAAAGTAAAAAATATAGTGATAGTTTTATTCTTCGTCGCCGTAAGTAAATACATAACTAGGAATATGGAAAATTGCATTGCAATAAGGCGATGGGCGAACGACGGGAATTGAACCCGCGCATGGTGGATTCACAATCCACTGCCTTGATCCACTTGGCTACATCCGCCCCTTATCCAGCTAAAGGATTTTCTCTTTTTTCCACTCATCATTATTCTATTTATTCTGACCTCCATACCTCGATCGAGATAGTGGACATAGGATGCCACTCTTTAAAATGAAAAAAGGAGTAATCAGCTGTGACACGAAAAAAAACAAATCCTTTTGTAGCTCGTCATTTATTGCAAAAAATCGAAAAGGTCAATATGAAGGAGGAGAAAGAAACAATAGTAACGTGGTCCCGGGCATCTAGCATTCTACCCGCAATGGTTGGCCATACAATCGCGATTCATAATGGAAAGGAACATATACCTATTTACATAACAAATCCTATGGTAGGTCGCAAATTGGGGGAATTCGTGCCTACTCGGCATTTCACGAGTTATGAAAGTGCAAGAAAGGATACTAAATCGCGTCGTTAACTGAATTCAGAATAGAAAGATTCAGAATAAACAAAGTTTATAGGATTCAAATAAAGTAAAAGTAGGCGGGGAATAAGCTTATTTATGACAAGTTTCAAATTGGTAAAGTATATCGCTAGGATAAAGAAGAAGAAGAACGGGCTACGGAAACTCGCAAGAAAAGTTCCAACTGATCGTCTACTTAAGTTCGAACGGGTTTTCAAAGCACAAAAACGCATACATATGTCCGTTTTTAAAGCACAAAGAGTTCTTGATGAAATTCGCTGGCGTTACTACGAGGAAACCATTATGATACTGAACCTCATGCCTTATCGAGCATCTTATCCCATCTTAAAGTTGGTTTATTCGGCAGCAGCAAATGCTACTCATTATCGAGATTTCGAAAAAGCTAATTTATTCATAACAAAAGCCGAAGTGAATAGGAGTACTATTATGAAAAAATTCAGACCTCGAGCTCGAGGACGCGGTTATCCTATAAAAAAAACCATGTGTCATATAACAATTGTACTAAATATAGTAAAGAAATCTAAATAACTTTTAGATCAACCTAAGATTTCGATTCCCAGTAAAAAAAAAAAAAAATAGAATAGAAAAATATGGGACAAAAAATAAATCCACTCGGTTTCAGACTTGGTACAACCCAAAATCACCATTCCTTTTGGTTCGCACAACCAAAAAATTATTCTGAAGGTCTACAAGAAGATAAAAAAATACGTAATTGTATCAAGAACTATATACAAAAGAATAGGAAAAAAAGCTCGAATAGAAAAATAGAATCAGACTCAAGTTCCGAAGTAATTACACATATAGAAATTCAAAAAGAAATCGATACAATTCACATTATAATCCATATTGGATTTCCAAATTTATTAAAGAAAAAAGGAGCAATCGAAGAATTAGAGAAAGATATCCAAAAGGAAGTGAATTCTGTAAACCAGAGACTTAATATTGCTATTGAAAAAGTTAAAGAACCTTACAGACAACCTAACATTCTTGCAGAATATATAGCTTTCCAATTAAAAAATAGAGTTTCATTTCGAAAGGCAATGAAAAAAGCCATTGAATTAACTAAAAAAGCAGATATAAAGGGAGTAAAAATCAAAATTGCAGGCCGTCTAGGAGGAAAAGAAATTGCACGGGCCGAATGCATCAAAAAGGGGCGACTTCCCCTCCAAACAATTCGCGCTAAAATTGATTATTGCTGCTATCCAATTCGAACTATCTATGGAGTATTAGGTGTAAAAATTTGGATATTCGTAGAAGAAGAATAACTAACCTTGTCTTCTCATTCTGGCCAGCGATAGAATAAAAAAGACAGACAAGAACATTATTTTTCCAAAAATCCTAGAAAAAAGAAGAAATTATACCTCTTTCTATAAGATTTAATGAAAATTGAGAAATCTTTTTAATATAATTGCTATGCTTAGTGTGTGACTCGTTATTTTTTTCTTTAGGGTCAAAAAAAATGGAAATTCAAAAAAAAAAAACAAAAAAATGGAGCGAACCCTACTAAAAATAGAAAAAAAAATTTAGTAATTATAGAAAATTCACTAATAACCAACCTATTGCTTCGTATTGTCGAGATCCTAACAAAGAAACAGTCACTATGTGAATAAATACATCTATCATAAATGAGTAGATCTATCATATAGTTGTAGCAACTGCATTTTTTTCTCTAAAAAAGAAACCATATTCTAGGTTGTGAAACAAAACTAAAGGGATGTGGATAAAAGGAGGGATGATAGATAGAAAGAAGAAGAATAAGAAAGATATAAGATTCCAACATGTATGGTCTATGAATTACATCATAAAAGGCAATGTGATAAAGCATCAATAAATAAAAAAAATAAGAGAGAATTAAAAATCGTAATTTTGTGAAACAATAAATAAAAATTTAAAGCAATAATAAAGAGCAACCCCGGTTAATAAAACTGAGAAAATTAACTCCAAAAGTTTGGAAGCTCCATTGCAGGATTTAAACCTAACCATTAACGGAGAAGCTGTAGGAACGACAAAACCTATGACTGCATAGGATTGATTTTATTGAAAAGAATCCTAATACTTCATTGGGTGGGATGGCGGAACAAACCAAAAAATTGCTTTATTTGCTAAGGTTAGAAATTAACAAATAAGACAAGAAAGAGTAAATATTCGCGCGCGAAATCCTTATTGGATTAGAATACTTTACTATGATTAAATAAGGGTAAAAATAAGGATATTCCTAAAAAAAATGGATTACATTATCTACAAATTGTGTATCTATCCGTAATATTTTTGAATATTATGGAATTCGAGAAATTCGCACGCTTTCTCATTTCATTCGCGAGGAGCTGGATGAGAAGAAACTCTCATGTCCAGTTTTGCAGTAGAGATGGAACTAAAAAAAACCATCCATCGACTATAACCCCAAAAGAACTAGATTTCGTAAACAACATAGAGGAAGAATGAAGGGAAAATCCTGCCGAGGCAATCGTATTTGTTTTGGTAGATATGCTCTTCAAGTACTTGAACCCGCTTGGATTACAGCGAGACAGATAGAAGCAGGACGAAGAGCAATGACACGATATGCACGTCGTGGTGGAAAACTATGGGTACGTATATTTCCCGACAAACCGGTTACACTAAGACCCACAGAAACACGTATGGGTTCGGGAAAGGGGTCCCCCGAATATTGGGTAGCCGTTGTTAAACCAGGTCGAATACTTTATGAAATGAGCGGAGTATCTGAAACTATAGCTAGAGCAGCTATCTCCATAGCTGCCAGTAAAATGCCCATACGAAGCCAATTTCTTAGATTAGAGATATAGACCCCCAAGGAGTATTGAAGATAAAAAACCCGGGGTTTTCCTTCTGGAGAGACAATATATCTTTCATTCCTTTGCAGTGAAATAACAAATTGAAATCTAAATAATATGATTCAACCTCAGACCCTTTTAAATGTAGCGGATAACAGTGGAGCTCGAAAATTGATGTGTATTCGAGTCATAGGAGCTGCTGGTAATCAGCGATATGCTCGTATTGGTGATGTTATTGTTGCTGTAATCAAAGACGCAGTGCCCCAAATGCCTTTAGAAAGATCCGAAGTAATTCGAGCTGTAATTGTACGTACATGTAAAGAATTCAAATGTAAAGACGGTATAATAATACGCTATGATGACAATGCAGCAGTTATCATTGATCAAAAAGGAAATCCAAAAGGAACTAGAGTTTTTGGCGCAATTGCCGAGGAATTGAGAGAATTCAATTTTACTAAAATAGTTTCATTAGCTCCTGAAGTATTATAAATACTAGTAGCTGAGATATAGATCAAAGAAAAAATTAGTAGATTGTTTTTTACGTATATGCTTTAAAAAAAAAAAAAGAAAAAGGAAAACATGTTGATTATCTAAAAATTAGGAGGAACCTAGAATTAGAGTCTTATGGGCAAGGACACTATTGCTGATTTACTAACCTCTATAAGAAACGCAGACATGAGTAAAAAGGGAACTGTTCGAGTAGTATCTACAAATATTACCGAAAACATTGTTAAAATACTTCTACGAGAGGGTTTTATTGAAAGTGTTCGGAAACATCAAGAAAATAATAGATATTTCTTGGTTTCAACTTTGCGACATCAAAAGAGAAGGACTAGAAAGGGAATATATAGAACTAGAACCTTTTTAAAGCGTATAAGCCGACCCGGCTTACGAATTTATGCTAACTATCAAGGAATTCCTAAGGTTTTGGGCGGAATGGGAATTGCTATTCTTTCTACTTCTCAAGGTATAATGACAGATCGAGAAGCTCGACTAAAGAGAATTGGGGGAGAAGTCTTATGTTATATATGGTAATAGCCCCACCTAGAGTACCTGAATTCTATCTCGAACTTCCTATTTTGAAAATGCAAATAGAAAAATAGGAGAAAAAATATGACAGAAAAAAAAAATAGGAGAGAAAAAAAAAACCCGAGAGAAGCAAAAGTTACTTTCGAAGGTTTAGTTACGGAAGCCCTACCCAACGGAATGTTCCGAGTTCTTTTAGAGAATGACACCATAATCCTGGGCTATATTTCAGGAAAAATCCGGTCCAGTTCTATACGAATATTGATGGGGGATAGGGTCAAAATTGAAGTAAGTCGTTATGATTCAAGCAAGGGGCGTATAATTTATAGACTTCCCCATAAGGATTCGAAGCGTACCGAAGACTCGAAGGATACTGAAGATTTGAAGGATACCAAAGATTCAAAGGATTAGGTTTTTCTAGGATAATAAATTCTAAATTTCAAAATATAAGTGAAGAGGCTTATTTTTTCCCAAAGAGTAGAGTCATAGTTTAAGAAAGGAATACCTAAATATGAAAATAAGAGCTTCCGTTCGTAAAATTTGTACAAAATGTCGACTGATTCGTAGGCGTGGGCGAATTAGAGTCATTTGTTCCAATCCGAAGCATAAACAAAGACAGGGGTAATCTTTCAAAAAAGGAGCTTTCCTTTCTAAAAAGTAAAGATAAAGTACCCACAGAAATGTCCAAATTCCAAATCAAAAATGAAAGTAAAGAATATATTTAACCTTGAAACGGATATCTTTGTATCTTTTTTTCTTTTTGTTATTTCTAACTCATATTTATGAGATAATAAAATATGACAAAAGCTATACCAAAAGTAGGTTCACGTAAGAAAGTGCGTATTGGTTTGCGTAGGAATGCCCGTTTTAGTTTACGGAAGAGTGCACGTAGAATAACAAAAGGGGTTATTCATGTTCAAGCCAGTTTCAACAATACCATTATAACTGTTACAGACCCACAAGGTCGGGTGGTTTTCTGGTCCTCCGCAGGTACTTGTGGATTCAAAAGCTCAAGAAAAGCATCACCCTATGCTGGTCAAAGAACAGCAGTAGATGCTATTCGTACAGTGGGTTTGCAACGAGCAGAAGTTATGGTAAAAGGGGCGGGTAGCGGAAGAGATGCCGCATTACGAGCCATTGCTAAAAGTGGTGTACGGTTAAGTTG